GCAGTCATTATAGGAAAGTCTAGGGACTTAGAGCATATCCTATTTGAAGGAGGATGGAATTCAAATCAGGTAAGGGATCCTTCCTTCTATTGATTTGATAGAAAAGAAATTCTTTTTTCTTTTCCTGTCTCTATGATTTTCGATGAATGAGCCTATGGTAATGCTTTTATCTCTATTCTATGGCGCAAGCGACCGTCGAGTCTATAAACAAGTACTAATAAAGAAAAGAAAACTATACTAAAGGAAACATAGGATATCCATCCTAAAATCTAAAAAGAAGACATATATATTAGGGCTATACGGATTCGAACCGTAGACCTTCTCGGTAAAACAGATCAAACGGATTATTATCGAAATGATTCGAACTGTTTCAAAGACCCAACATGCATTTTTCTGCATTGGGCTCTTTCATCAACTGATGTAAAGATCAGTTAATCCACCATAGTTTTTCTTTACGGAAAGATAATAAGATGGCTCCCTGTGCTCTGATTGATTATTTGTATTATGATCTATCTAGGAGCAATACCAAAGTGTTTCAAAGGAGGATTACCTTGACTTAGGTCTGCCTCCGGCCTAAATTAAATCAACCTAAGTGAAATGGAGTCTCTATCGTTCCGCTGCAAGAGTTGACTATGAGACTTCATACACCTTAAAGTTCATAGAACGAAAAGAAGTTTTTTGGAGGCCCTTATCCTCATTACGCCTAGCATTGAGTGGGCTGGATATTTACCTTATCAACTAGCAAATCAATAGGGGTTCTATTTGATTAGGCACCTGAATTGGCACCTGAATCGGACTGAACCGACTGTTTGTCAGGCTACTGTTCTCCTCTTCTCTCGAATCCATGAAGTAAGACATTGATTTTGCAATAAGGTCAATTATGTTCATTGCATAATAAGTTCCCTTGAAAAGCATTGGCGCACGTGTAAGCGAGTTGCTCTACCGAACTGAGCTATAGCCCTTGTCAGAGATATCTTAACATATAGATAATTTCTTGTCAAGATGAATATTCTCTAATGCCGTAGGATATCCCTTTCATCTGTTTACTATATAACATACCAATAACGTAGGGGTATTGCTTATAAAAAGGATTCGATCTATAATCGATCGAAGTAATGTGGCTTCTTTTATGGTGATAAATTGCCTACTTAACTCAGTGGTTAGAGTACTGCTTTCATACGGCGGGAGTCATTGGTTCAAATCCAATAGTAGGTAGATAGGTAGAAAAATTACTAGATAGCGTAGGACTTACTTCGCTTCGCTATCTAATAACTTTTTCTACCCTTCTTTCCTTTTTCTTTGTATCAACGAAACCTTTGGATTGTCCTCAATTGGATGGGGGAATCCAATTGACAGCCTCGACTCGTATCCTAGCTCGTCTGAGAGCTAGCTTCGCTTCAACCAATTCTTTCGTACCATCAGCTCTACTCAAGTTAGCTTCGGCTATTTCAAGTGCCTGTTGAGCTTCTTCTGGATCAATGTCACTACCCAGTTCTGCATCATTTCCTAAAATGATGATCTCATTATTAACTATTCTCGCAAAACCACTCCACAGAACCGCCGTTAACCATTGGTCGTTGAGGAGGCGTATTCTCAAAGGACCCATATCTACAGCTGTGTTAATGGGAGCGTGGTTTGGTAATACACCAATTTGGCCACTATTAGTAGATAAAATGATTTCTTTCACTTCACAATCCCAAATAATTCGTTTAGGAGTCAGTACATAAAGATTTAATTTCATTTCTTCAATTTGCTCTCCTCTTCTAAGTTTATAGCTTTCGTGCTAGCTTCATCAATGTTCCCCACCAAATAAAAAGCCTGTTCGGGTAGGCCGTCTAATTCTCCGGAAAGGATTAGTTGAAATCCCCTAATTGTTTCTGCAAGACCAACATACTTTCCTGGAGAACCGGTAAAAACTTCTGCCACAAAGAACGGTTGTGATAAGAACCGCTCAATTTTTCGTGCTCTTGCTACAGTTAAACGATCCTCCTCCGATAATTCATCCAACCCAAGAATTGCGATAATGTCCTGAAGTTCTTTGTAACGTTGTAAAGTTTCCTTAACTCTTTGCGCAGTTTCATAATGTTCGTTGCCAACGATCCGAGGCTGTAACATAGTTGAGGTTGAATCTAAAGGATCTACTGCGGGATAAATGCCCTTGGAAGCTAATCCTCTGGAAAGTACGGTAGTAGCGTCCAAATGTGCAAATGTTGTGGCAGGAGCAGGGTCGGTCAAATCGTCCGCAGGTACATAAACTGCTTGGATCGAAGTTATAGATCCCTTTTTGGTAGAAGTAATTCTTTCTTGCAAAGAACCCATTTCTGTACTAAGGGTAGGTTGATAACCCACTGCAGAGGGCATTCTCCCTAATAAGGCGGATACCTCCGATCCTGCTTGAACAAAACGAAAGATATTATCGATGAATAAAAGCACGTCTTGCTTATTAACATCTCGGAAATATTCTGCCATAGTTAGGGCAGTTAAACCAACTCTCATACGAGCTCCCGGCGGTTCATTCATTTGGCCATAGACTAGAGCTACCTTTGATTCCTCAATATTTTTTTCATTAATTACTCCGGATTCCTTCATTTCCATATAAAGATCATTTCCTTCACGAGTCCGTTCTCCTACTCCGCCAAATACGGATACGCCTCCATGAGCTTTAGCAATGTTATTGATTAATTCCATGATGAGTACTGTTTTACCTACTCCTGCCCCTCCAAATAGTCCGATTTTTCCTCCACGCCGATAAGGAGCTAAAAGATCGACCACCTTAATACCTGTTTCAAAGATAGATAATTTCGTATCTAACTCGATAAAGGCAGGCGCGGATCTATGAATAGGGAATGTTGCACTAGTATCTACAGGACCCAAATTGTCAATAGGCTCCCCAAGAACGTTAAAAATTCGTCCGAGAGTAGCTCCACCGACTGGAACACTGAGAGGAGCTCCCGTGTCAATCACTTCCATTCCTCTCATCAACCCGTCTGTAGCACTCATAGCTACAGCTCTAACTCGATTATTTCCTAATAATTGTTGTACCTCACAAGTCACATTAATTTGCTTATCGGCAGTGTCTCGATTCTTGACTATCAAAGCGTTATAAATATAAGGCAACTTGCCCGGGGGAAAAGTGATATCTAGCACGGGTCCAATAATTTGATCAATACGCCCTGCGCTTTTTTCTTCAATTGTGGAAACCCCGGGACGCGAAGTAGTAGGATTGGTTCTCATAATTATCACATAATTATCAAAAAAAAGGAATTTGTCGAAATTTTTCTTTTTTTTTTTCTTGTTGAATAATGCCAAATCAAAAAAAATATCCAAAAATCCAAAAGTCAAAAGGAAATGAATTAGTTAATTCAATAAAAAAGAAAAGGGGACTAGCACTTGATTTCGTTGCCCAAGCGAATCCCATTCAATCGTTTACTCATGGAATGAGTCCGTTGGAAAGTTCAATGAATCCTTTTTTTCATATACATTTTTCCTTTTGTGAAGGATCTGTGCCTACTCTACTTTCCTATCTAGGACTTCGATATACAAAATATATACTACTGTGAAGCAGAGATTGCTGTCAACAGAGAATTTTCTTAGTATTTAGGTATTTAGATTCAAAATAAGAAAGGGGCGCCTGTTAAGAACTTGTAAAATTGTAAAATAAGGATTAGGGATTGGTTTGGGTTGCGCTATATCTATCAAAGAGTATACAATAATGATGGATTTGGTGAATCAAATCCATGGTTTAATAACGAACCATGTTAACTTACCATAACAATAACTCAATTCTTATCGAATTCCTATAGTAGAATTCCTATAGGATAGAAGTACACAGGGTGTACGCTTTATATATGAATGAAACATATTCATTAACTTAAGCATACTCCCTTTTTTATTTAATTTAATGAGTTGATATTAATTGAATATCCTTTTTTTAAGATTTTTGCAAAGGTTTCATTTATGCCTAATCCATATCGAGTAGACCCTGTCGTTGTGAGAATTCTTAATTCATGAGTTGTAGGGAGGGACTTATGTCACCACAAACAGAAACTAAAGCAAGTGTTGGATTTCAAGCTGGTGTTAAGGATTATAAATTGACTTACTACACCCCGGAGTACGAAACCAAGGATACTGATATCTTGGCAGCATTCCGAGTAACTCCTCAGCCCGGGGTTCCGCCTGAAGAAGCAGGGGCTGCAGTAGCTGCGGAATCTTCTACTGGTACATGGACAACTGTTTGGACTGATGGACTTACCAGTCTTGATCGTTACAAAGGACGATGCTATCACATCGAGCCCGTTCCTGGGGAGGAAAGTCAATATATCTGTTATGTAGCTTATCCATTAGACCTATTTGAAGAGGGTTCTGTTACTAACATGTTTACTTCCATTGTGGGTAACGTATTTGGTTTCAAAGCCCTACGCGCTCTACGTTTGGAGGATCTACGAATTCCTCCTACTTATTCAAAAACTTTCCAAGGTCCGCCTCATGGTATCCAAGTTGAAAGGGATAAGTTGAACAAGTATGGTCGTCCTTTATTGGGATGTACTATTAAACCAAAATTGGGATTATCCGCAAAAAATTACGGTAGAGCGTGTTATGAGTGTCTACGCGGTGGGCTTGATTTTACCAAAGATGATGAAAACGTAAACTCACAACCATTTATGCGCTGGAGAGACCGTTTTGTCTTTTGTGCTGAAGCAATTTATAAAGCACAGGCCGAAACCGGTGAAATCAAGGGGCATTACTTGAATGCGACTGCAGGTACATGCGAAGAAATGATTAAGAGAGCTGTATTTGCGAGGGAATTAGGGGTTCCTATTGTAATGCATGACTACTTAACTGGAGGATTCACCGCAAATACTAGTTTGGCTCATTATTGCCGCGACAACGGCCTACTTCTTCACATTCACCGAGCAATGCATGCAGTTATTGATAGACAGAAAAATCATGGTATGCATTTCCGTGTATTAGCTAAAGCATTGCGTATGTCTGGGGGAGATCATATCCACGCCGGTACAGTAGTAGGTAAGTTAGAAGGGGAACGCGAAATGACTTTAGGTTTTGTTGATTTATTGCGCGATGATTTTATTGAAAAAGACCGTGCTCGCGGTATCTTTTTCACTCAGGACTGGGTATCCATGCCAGGTGTTATACCGGTGGCTTCAGGGGGTATTCATGTTTGGCATATGCCAGCTCTGACCGAAATCTTTGGAGACGATTCCGTATTACAATTTGGTGGAGGAACTTTAGGACACCCTTGGGGAAATGCACCTGGTGCAGCAGCTAATCGAGTGGCTTTAGAAGCCTGTGTACAAGCTCGTAACGAAGGGCGCGATCTTGCTCGTGAAGGTAATGAAATTATCCGACAAGCTTGCAAATGGAGTCCTGAACTAGCCGCAGCTTGTGAAGTATGGAAGGCGATCAAATTCGAGTTCCAGCCGGTAGATACCATCGATTAAGTAGATAAAACTAGATATAAAGAAGGTCTAAAAAAAAAAAAGAAGCGAAATAGAAAGAAAAAAATCAGTTACGAAATGCAGTAATTCTTCTTTATTCTTCTAATTGATTGCAATTAAATTCAGCTCAATCTTTCTAAAAAAAAAAGATTGAGCTGAATTTAAATAGATCTTGATACGATCATGAGACTTGACAAATCGAGATTCTTCTATTCTATATATCTAGAATATAGAAAGGTATAATACAATAAACAAATACAAATAAAAATATAGTATTATCATACGATAATGGAATCAAATACGCAGTATTTACAGAAAAGAGTCTTCGTTTATTGGGAAAGAATCAATATACTTCTAATGTCGAATCGGGATTCACTAAGACAGAAATAAAGCATTGGGTCGAACTCTTCTTTGGTGTTAAGGTAGTAGCTGTGAATAGCCATCGACTACCCGGAAAGGGTAGAAGAATGGGACCTATTCTGGGACATACAATGCATTACAGACGTATGATCATTACCCTTCAACCGGGTATTCTATTCCACTTCTACTTTTAAAATTAAAGGGTATTCTGAAAGAGGTATTTCTTTCATTTTCACAATTGCTTTCTTTTGAATCCAATTTCAAGTTCGATTAGAAGGATAGAAAGGCCATGAGAATGGGAAAAAAAAGAATCAAATCTTTTTAATTAGTTCCCCTTTTTTGCAACTTTATTATTATCCATTCCATTCTTTTTTTTAGAGATATAGAATACTTTTATAGAATACTTTAGTATTCTATAAAAGTATTCTATAAAAAATCTTTATTTTGCAAACGAAAAAATACAATAGTCAATATTCCTTATAATAGATATACTTAATTATATCATAAGAATCTTAAGATATATTTCGAATAGATAGAAATAGTAAATTTGAATTGAGACACCTATTCTATGACAGATTTTAACTTACCCTCTATTTTCGTGCCTTTAGTAGGCTTAGTATTTCCGGCAATTGCAATGGCTTCTTTATTTCTTTATGTACAGAAAAATAAGATTGTATAGAACCGACGGGGCCAAATTTTCTCAATGTATTTCCAGGATCATAATACAGATATTTTTTAGTGTAAGTAATATAATATGATAGGGTATGTAGCTCTTTCTACACAAAAATGAAAAACGTCTATGGATGCAGATATAGGCTACGAGCATAAATGCATGCATATGCGTAGACGAGTATAGCGAGTTTTTTTTAAGTGGATCCACTTTTTTTGAATAGAAAGTCAATGTATCTAACCAATTATTTCACAGGAGTACTAGCTGCTGAAGGCGATTTCAGAATCCAAAAAAGTAAAGTCAAAATCATTTAGCTTATTCTCTCAATTTCAATTAACCGCTGCTGGATTTAGTATATCTAATATGAATTGGCGATCAGAACACATATGGATAGAACTTCTAAAAGGTTCTCGAAAAAGAGGTAATTTTTTCTGGGCCTGTATTCTTTTTCTAGGTTCATTAGGATTCTTAGCAGTTGGGGCTTCCAGTTATCTTGGTAAGAATATGATACCCGTACTTCCATCTCAACAAATTCTTTTTTTTCCACAGGGGGTCGTGATGTCTTTCTACGGAATCGCGGGCCTATTCATTAGCTCCTATTTGTGGTGCACTATTTTGTGGAATGTAGGCAGTGGTTATGACCGATTCGATAGAAAAGAGGGAATAGTGTGCATTTTTCGTTGGGGATTCCCTGGAATAAAACGTCGCATCTTCCTTCGATTCCTTGTGCGGGATATCCAATCAATTAGAATTCAGGTTAAAGAGGGTCTTTATCCTCGTCGTATCCTTTATATGGAAATCCGGGGCCAGGGGGTCATTCCCTTGACTCGTACTGATGAGAAGTTTTTTACTCCACGAGAAATTGAACAAAAAGCTGCCGAATTGGCCTATTTCTTGCGCGTACCAATTGAAGTATTTTGAGTACCAATTGCAAATTTTTTGCAATTGTAAGGGGATTTTCGAGTATTTATCTAAAGGAAGGAACAAACGAGGATAAGAGAAAATTGCTTCTAATTTGTTTTGTCCAAGTGAGATATATGGCATAATATTCTTCCTTTTTCATATGAAAGGGCTTTTTTTTATTCTATTTCTCTATTCCACTCCATTTAGATCTAAGAAAGAACCCAATACAATGAAATTCCACTAGTATACATATACAAAAAAAGAAATAGATACAAACACAAGGTCTCAAACCTTGTTATAGAATTTTTGCTTCAAAGAAAAGAAATATCATATAGAGTCAGCGAATGAAATAGAGTCAGCGAATAAAGCCGATTCATTAACAACTCAATTTACAGATCAAAAATGAAAAAAAAGAAAGCATTGCCCTCTTTCCTATATCTTGTATTTATCGTACTTTTACCCTGGGGAGTCTCTTTCTCTTTTAACAAATGTCTGGAACTTTGGATTAAGAATTGGTGGAATACCAGACAATCCGAAACTCTCTTAACTGATATTCAAGAGAAAAGGATTCTAGAAGGATTCATAGAATTAGAAGAACTTTTTCTCTTGGACGAAATGATAAAAGAGAAACCGAAGACACATGTACAAAAACCTCCTATAGAAATACACAAGGAAATAATACAATTGGCCAAAATAGATAATGAGGATCATCTCCATATCATTTTGCATTTCTCGACAAATATAATCTGTTTGGCTATTCTAAGTGGTTCTTTTTTTCTGGGTAAAGAGGAACTTGTCATTTTGAATTCTTGGGTTCAGGAATTCTTCTATAACTTAAATGACTCAATAAAAGCTTTTTTTATTCTTTTAGTTACTGATTTTTTTGTTGGATTTCACTCCACCCGCGGTTGGGAACTACTAATTCGTTGGGTCTACAACGATCTTGGATGGGCTCCCAACGAGTTAATTTTCACTATTTTTGTTTGTAGTTTTCCTGTGATTCTAGACACGTGTTTGAAATTTTGGGTCTTTTTTTGTTTAAACCGTCTATCTCCTTCGCTTGTAGTCATTTATCATTCAATTAGTGAAGCATAAACTCACTCATTTGATTTCCTAATATTAATCAAATTAGCATCTTTCTTCCTTTAGAAAGAAAGCCCTTTTCCTTTTTAGCAAAATTTTTTCTATTTCTACCTGCTCAAGGTATTCATCATTCCAGTACAACTGTTGCAGTAGAATGACAACAGACTCGTGTATAGGGAACTAGATTAGCTTAGCTACCTATCTAATTTATTGTAGAAATTCCGGGATCCGCGATTGGACATGGAAAATAGAAATACTTTTTCTTGGTTAAAGGAACAGATGATTCGATCGATTTCTGTATCGATCATGATATACGTAATAACTCGGACATCTATTTCAAATGCATATCCCATTTTTGCGCAGCAGGGTTATGAAAACCCGCGGGAAGCAACTGGACGAATTGTATGTGCCAATTGCCATTTAGCTAATAAGCCCGTGGATATTGAAGTTCCCCAAGCTGTGCTTCCTGATACTGTATTTGAAGCAGTTCTTCGAATCCCTTATGATATGCAGCTGAAACAAGTTCTTGCTAATGGGAAAAAGGGAGGGTTGAATGTGGGTGCTGTTCTTATTTTGCCCGAGGGATTCGAATTAGCGCCGCCCGACCGTATTTCTCCTGAGTTGAAAGAAAAGATAGGAAACCTCTCTTTTCAGAGTTATCGTCCCAATAAAAAAAATATTCTTGTGATAGGCCCTGTTCCCGGTAAAAAATATAGTGAAATTGTCTTTCCCATTCTTTCCCCCGATCCCGCTACGAAAAAAGACGTTTATTTCTTAAAATATCCCATATATGTAGGGGGAAACCGAGGAAGGGGGCAGATCTATCCTGATGGTAGCAAGAGTAACAATACGGTCTATAATGCTACGTCAACAGGTATAGTAAAAAAAATACTACGTAAAGAAAAAGAGGGATATGAAATATCCATAGTCGATGCGTCGGATGGACGCCAAGTGATTGATATTATACCTCCCGGACCAGAACTTCTTGTTTCAGAGGGGGAATCGATCAAGCTTGATCAACCATTAACAAGCAATCCTAATGTGGGAGGGTTTGGTCAGGGGGATGCAGAAATAGTGCTTCAGGATCCATTGCGCGTCCAAGGCCTTTTGTTCTTCTTCGCATCTGTTATTTTGGCACAAGTTTTTTTGGTTCTCAAAAAGAAACAGTTTGAAAAGGTTCAATTGTACGAAATGAATTTCTAGATCCCGAGATTTCTTACCATCAAGTTGGTAAAAAGCCTCGATTTCTGGAATTCCTTATTTCTATCTCATGCAAAAGAAGAGAATCCAAGGCAGAGGCGAGAACAATAAAAGGAACAAGTCCTTTTAGGAGGAATTGCAGGTCTTCTTAATCCTCTATTGGGCACAAGAAAAAGGCTTTTTTGCCTTTTTCTTGTGTCGATTCTTCTTGTATCGAAGTAAGAATCATTTTTCTTCTTATTTGTTTTGTCAAAGATTCCTATTTATTCTTTATTCGGGTCTGTCTCTTGGACTTCCTTTGCTTAGGTTCGGGCGCGGTAGTGGACAA